AGACATTCCCGCATTTCCGTCACCGAGCATTTTGAATTTCCCATTTATCAAAAAATCCCATTCTTTTCTCATTCTGCATTGAATCATATGAATCGATCTAGCAATGATGGAATTTCGATTCTGTTTACTGAATCACATGAAATTTTACCCAACTCCATATATATGGAATGTATGAAATACGTATGAACGGAGGAAAAAAGATGATTTTAGACTTAATTACTTAATTTTAGACTTAGTTAAATTGGAATTTCTAAGAGACAGATCCAAACGGAAAGGGATTGATAAATTCCACTTAGAATTATGGAGTTTTTTTATTTTGTCTAGAATAGAAAATTCACTTTATACCATTATTATGATATTACATATTCCAATCCGATTGGATATCAGAAAAATAAATGGATTCGGGATTTGATCCATTCACGGAGATAAAGACATAATAATCAGAAACAATATAACAATAGAAAGTTCATTTTTTGAGTACTTAACTCTTTCGTGAATTCCATTGTTCCAAAAATGATTTGCGGAGAACTCCTTTTTCTTTTTTTCGTAGAATTTTTATTTTTAGAATACGATTGAAGTGCATAAGAAGGCTTGTATTTATTAAACCCGCGCTGCTATAGCTATCTATCCATACATCGCTCTCCTTTATTGCATACTTCTACTCGGGACAGCACATGTCGTACTCTATCAAAATTTCTATTTTCTCTTCAATCTAATCAATCAAAATTGCAGTACGACAAGTGTGCGCCAATTCCCTATAAACAGGCATCATACACAAATAATATACCCCATAAGCTAACTGTGGAACACAACTTATGTTTGGGGTTTACATATACTAATAATTGACATTATAATTGAAATTGAGTTGAGAAGGTTTTTTTCAATAAAAAATCAAGACTGATTAGTTATATATCAATTTTGATTTTCTTATATCATTTATCATTACGGAAAGACAATTTGAGATGTAAATCCAAGAGTGGGTCATGAATTTACAGTCATATAGTTAATGGTTCCAATTTGTTCTGAATTTTGGCTTTTGTAACTGAAAAAAATTCCCATTTGGTTTTTTAATAGAAAAGAGAGGTATTTAGATATTGGGTGTTTTGAGATACTATAAAATTAATTGAAGGGAAGGAGCCGGCCCCCCCAAAAAAAACAAATAACAAATAAAGGGGAATATTTTCATCGATTTTGTATCGTTTTGGCGGCATGGCCGAGCGGTAAGGTGGGGGACTGCAAATCCTTTTTCCCCAGTTCAAATCTGGGTGTCGCCTGATTAACAAAAGACAAGACTCGAAATCCCTTATTCTTTATTCTCCTTTGCTGTTATAACTCGCCGAATTTTTCCCAGCAAAACACGCGTAGTCTTGAGACTTTCTTGATTGGAAACAGCTGGGGGTTCCCTTCTTTAAATTAAAGTGCCGTAACTCGTTGTATTTAGGATTCAAGGAAAGATTGTAGTAGTGGAAGGGCTATCATATCAAATAAAGAGTTACCGATTTTTTCCATTACTAATGTCGTGTCTACTGGCCGGGTCTTGAATTAGATTGGATGGATAATTGGCTTTTTTCTTTTACTTAATGATAATGAAGGACAAGAAAAATAAAGAATAGGTATCAGTATTCCTACATATATATATTAGTAGCATTCCCTTTGATACTTCAAAAGAAAAGCGTAACTGCAGTTTAATTTTTCATATTTATTGGACTTTCATCAAGGGTGTTGGGTCAGAATCCCCTTTTGACTCTGCACCAGTGATTCCACTATTATTAATAAACACTAATGGAATAATTCCTTCATATTCAGAGAGATAGGGGACATAATTCACATGGATATAGTAAGTCTCGCTTGGGCTGCGTTAATGGTAGTCTTTACATTTTCCCTTTCACTCGTAATATGGGGAAGGAGTGGACTCTAGAGATACTACGAATTGAGTTGGGGAATCAAATTGTATCACTTTTTTATAGATCGTTTTGCAAAGCATAAATAATCTTTATTAATTATTTAATATATTGAATTCATTAATTTAATTCAATTTCGAATTAAAAAATTGAATTAATAAAAATATCTTCATTCCGAAATTGTATTGGCTTTTATTTCTGCTGTGCTTTATTGACGCGTTTGCTATCATGGCTGAAGGATTCAAAATCGATAGAATAACCCTTTTCGAATTTCGAAATCCGAAGAAGTTACCATAGAACTCCTTGGATTATCTGTAAACCGCGCAATCAATTACTTCTTTGAAATGCTAAAAAAAAGATTACTTTTTAATTTTCTATAAATTAGAAAATAATAAGAGTTGCCTCGCGATTATTTCAGATTGATTGGAATCAACAAAAATAAAATAGATAAAGGAAACAAATAGATGAAGCAAAGAAATAGAATTGAGATACTATGTACATTCCATATATTTAATTGATATTAACATTTATGAAGATCCATATACATATTGTAGATTGATCTCGATTCAGTTTGTATCTTTCTAGATTACAATAATAAA